GGAAACAATGATAAATAGATACGAATACAGCAGAAAAAAAGGGGGGGGGATCAAAAAAACAAGTAGAGACAAATTTTACAAAGTTATATACAAGTCGCTACCCCCCCTCGGTATTTCTTTAATTGAATTTCGTTTGATTAGACGGAAGTTCCTTAAAAACTTCCGCTTTCTTTAAAAGATTCTGAACAGTTTCTGTGGGTTGAGCACCCTTTTCAAGGAAATCTAGAATAACAGGAACATTTAAATAAGTTTGATTCTTCATTGGATCATAAAATCCCACCTTTCTAAGATCTTTTCCTTCTCTTCGGGATCGAACATCAATTGCAACGATTCGATAGACGGCTCATTGGGATAGATGTAGATGAACAATACCCCCCCTAGAACCGTATAGGAAGTTTTCTCCTCGTACGGCTCGAGAAAAAATGATTTGATTTGACGTTTTGTCTATGTATGCAATTCTAATAAATAAAATGACAAATGGGCCTATAAAATCAATTAGACTATGATTTCAGTCTTTTTTTTTCTTCCTAAAAATGAAAAAGAAACCATTCGTACTCATAACTCAAGTTGGATAACTCTCAACTAGCTCAAAGGAAAAATCTTTAGTAAATTTCATTTATTGAGTGGTCTTTACCCCCTTTTGTTTCTCTCGTTTCAAATTCTATTTGGAGTCTTTAGTCTGATCCAGTTATTGAGACTAACGAGACAATTAAAATGGTGTTTCCTTGTTCTTAGATCCTTTATTCTTATTTTTAATCATTGGGTTTAGACATTACTTCGGTGCTTCTTAATCCTTTCAAAATGGCAGCAACATACCCTTTTTGATTTCTTTCTATCAAAGAATCCTATGGACAGTTGATTCACGCGTGATACACTTTGAATCGAAAAAGTTGGATAAATTCCAACAAGTTTTACTTTTGAATTGAAAACTTGCTCGAATTGGATGCTTTCGATTTCTATATGGAAGATACATTTACGAAGTTGTTCTGATTGATTGGCATTAACCCTAGATCCTTGCCCCCGAGAAATGAATTAATCCTTTCTACTCGAGCTCCATCGTGGACTATTTACAACCCAACAAAAAATCGAGTGTAACAGAACAAACAATGTCGAGCCAAGAGCACCCTCATTCCTAGATAAATCGAAAAATGGTGGATGTAAAAATCCACAATGGATCGTGTCCTTCAAGTCGCACGTTGCTTTCTACCACATCGTTTCAAACGAAGTTTTACCATAACATTCCTCGAATTTGGAACCGGTATGGAATTGATTCAATCATGGAATCATGAATAGTCATTGGTTCGGTTGTACATAGACATCGTAATCTAGACTTTTTCTTCTATATATGATATGTGTATGTGGAACGATTTTTCTGAAAAAGTCTTAGCAAGAAAGCATCTTTAACATACATAAATAATATTTTAACATACTTTTAACATACATGAATAATATATAGATAATAGAAAGAAATAGAAATATATAAACGAATAATGAATCTGCATCTTCAAGTGACTCAATAGGATTGAGTAAACGATTTCCTACTTTTTGAGTACCGAAGATTCCACTTACAAGGAATCATTAAAAAAATTTAGTAAAAATAGTTCTAATTAAAATTGAAAAAGTTTCCTATTTAGACATAATTATTTAATTTGAAGAAAATTGAACAATAAGTATCACGTTTGATCTTCATAGGAAGATCCGTTTTTCTTTTTTAATTGACTCATCACTGATTTAATTTAAAATAGATAAAAAGATCAAAGAAAAGAAGAAAGAAATCCAATTTTTTCATGAGATGGATAAAAAAATGATGTCAGTTAAGATTTGAATCTTTATTCTTTTCATCTGATTACGAAAATTAAAATAAAAAAAAAAATAGGGAGGGTTTTTCGTATCTATCAGATAGACTGAACAGTTGTCACTATTATAGATATTCTATCTATTATAGATATTCTATAATAGTGAATTTAAATAATTTTAGTTTAAATAGTTTAAGGGATCACAAATCGTTTTCACAAAAACCCCAAAATTTTTGTCATTAAAATAGAACGATACATATCATATATGCGATACTTTTCCTTAGTTTATATGATAAACTTTTTTTAACATAGGATTGAGTAATATTTCAATAATCGACTCTTGTCATAAAGTGAATAAAAGGGATAGGATAAATCACCCCTGCCTCAATCGGTACATAGATTTCCAATTTTTCATTAGAGCCAAACACGAAATACCTAAATAAAATGAGATTCAAAGAAAATAGATTGGCTCCATAACATATTTCTATATGTTATGGAACTTGATCATTTGTTAATGAGATTCAAACAGACACAGATATTCAAATTAATACGGATTAACTCCCCCTACTTCTTTCTATGGGAATAATGGAGCATAAAAAAGGGATATGCGCTGGGACGGAAGGATTCGAACCTCCGAATAGCGGGACCAAAACCCGTTGCCTTACCACTTGGCCACGCCCCATTTCAATTTCTAATCTAGACTA